ATTTTTGGTGTATGGCACGTTAAATTTTGATTTTAAAGGAAATGATTCAATTCATTAAAATTAATAAAAGTAAAAGATTACATAATTTATCCTATCAAGATAGCCCTTTTTCAGGCATTTTATTTTTAATGGGGCTATTTAGAAATTTATAAACATATTATCACATTTATTTCCAATACGTAGCACCCAGACACAAATCACATTTAATTGTATTAATAAGTTCAGTTGCTTTCCAAGCAAGGTTTTTGTTAAATTTCATTTATGCCCCGCCATCGAATGAAAGAGAGTTAGAAAATTAAAGGAACCATAACAAAAATTGAAAAAAATTTTCATGTTTACTATCGTAAACTTCAAGATCTAACATATATTCATTCTTTTATGAAAAAGTTAACAATGGGAATGAAATCTAAAATAATACTCTTCTCCTTATAGTAACCTAAAAAAACCTATAAGGAGAAGAGAATATATTTATATAGTAATAAATACTTAAATAAAAAGTTCTTTATGTTATTTAATTTATGCATTTTTATAGAAGATAAAATTACTTTTTTTGTAATACAAAAGTAGATTTTTTATTAATTTTGGCGAAGCCTGTGCCAGCCGCCGCGGTTATACAGGCAAGATAAAAGTATTAAATTTATTTAATACTTTTAAATTAAGTTTATTAAAATATAGAGGTGAAATTTTTATTGGAATTTAAAAATATTTTTTTAGAAATTTCTTTAAAAAATTAGGATTAGATACCCTATTATTGGATATGTTAAATTGGGAGTCTTTTATGCGTTATAAAATCAAAAGATTTTGGCGGTATTTTAAGCTTTTTAGAGGAATTTATTCTTTAATTGATACAACTCAAATATCTTACTTAATTTAGTTAATTCAGTTTGTATATCGCTATCATTAAGTTATATTAATTAATTATAATTGAGATTAATTGTTATTAAAAATGTTAGGTCAAAATGCAGCAAAAAATTAAGGTTGAAATAAATTACGTTTATTATTATAGGTTAATGTGAAATTCTTTATAGGATTTAATAGTAAATTGGAATTATAATGTTTAGTTGAATAGAGCTCTAAAATATGCACATATCGCCCGTCACTCTCAAAATATGAGATAAGTCGTAACAAAGTAAAGGTACCGGAAGGTGTTTTTTAGGATGTAATCATAAAGTGATATTTCTTTTACAAAGAAAAAGGGCGTTGTTGCCATTCTTATTAGTTTAAAAATTGTTTGGTATTTATTTTAGGTATACATATCGAGTAGAATGCATGAATTTTTTAATAAACAATAGATAAGAAGTACTGTAATGGAATTTTGAAAAACTGAAAATTTAAGTATTAATAAGTAAAAAATTTTGTACCTTTTGCATTAGGGTTTAATGAAATTAAGAAAAAATTTTTTTTTCCCGAAAAATCTTGAGCTACTAGAATCTTTGTATTGATGTTGCAAAATTTATATTAAATTTTTAGTAGAAATGAAATTTTAGGCAAAAGGTTTGATATCTGGTTAGAATAAAAAACTACATGTTTTTGTATATGTCTTAAATTTTTTGCTATGTATACTTTTTGTTTTTTGGGATAAGCTAAAAAATTTGTATATATAGTAAATATTTTGTTATTAAAGGCTTAAAATTTGCTTAGTTTTGTTATAAAAAAGTTGTAATAGATTTTTTAGTTATTTTTTGTTACGTTTTAATTAATGAAATGTTAAAAGTGTTTATGTTAAGATGAGTATAATTTTTTATAAATGTTTAATTTTAATATATATTGGTTTAGAAAATTAAAGAAATAAAAATTCGGCAAGTCAAATTTCTGATTGTTTAACAAAAACATTGTATTTTGATGAGGATAAAATATATAACCTGCTCAATGAAATTGAAATTTAAATTGCTGTGGTATTATGACTATGCGAAGGTATTGAAATAAGGCTTTAAATGGGTGCTAAGAGAATGGTTGAACAGAGATTAACTTTTTTTTTCTTTTTAATAGAATTTAGTATGAAAATGCAAAAATTTTTATATGAGTTTGGGACAAGAAGACCCTATGAATTTTAATTTAAAAAATTTAGGTATTAAATTTTAAAAATTTTAGTAATTTTTTAAAATTGGTTGGGGTGACTTTTAAAGAATTAATATCTTTAAAATATAATTGAAGTTAGTTCCAACATTGTTGATTAATTGAAAAAAATACTCTAGGGATAACAGCGTTATTATTTTGGATAGTTCATATAGATAAAATAGATTGCGACCTCGATGTTGGATTAAGATACTTATATAATGAAGAAGTTATATTAAGGAGTTTGCTCAACTTTTAAAGTCTTACATGATCTGAGTTCAGACCGGCGGGAGCCAGGTTGGTTTCTATCTAAATTGTAATATTTTTTTTATAGTACGAAAGGAATTAAAAAGGTAAAATTTTTAAGTGAGGAAATAGGTAATTTAAGTTTAATAAGGATAGGAGGCTATTGTGGCAGAATAATTGTATCAAATTTAGAATTTGAGAATGCTTAGGCCATTAGTAATTAAAGTGGCAGAATAGTGCAAGGAATTTAAGCTTCCTATATGAGTTAATCCTTTAATAATGGTTACATTAAGTTATGTTTTGTTATTAATTATGGTATTAGTGAGAGTAGCTTTTTTTACTTTGATAGAGCGAAAAGTTTTAGGCTATATTCATTTTCGAAAAGGGCCAAATAAGGTTGGTTATATCGGAATTTTTCAGCCTTTTGCTGATGCGATTAAGTTGTTCTCTAAAGAAGTAAACTCTATAAAATTTGTAAATTTTTGGTTATATATAATAGTCCCTATTTTTTCGTTATTTTTGATGTTAATGTTTTGAGTTTTGTTTTTTTGATTTAATTGTCAGATTGAGATGGAGTATGGATTAGTATATTTTTTATGTATTTCTAGATTAGGAGTGTATGTAATTTTATGAGGTGGCTGAGGGTCTAATTCAAAATATGGTTTGTTAGGATCATTTCGTGGTCTGGCTCAAGTTATTTCATATGAGGTGAGAATGGCCATACTGTTGATAGCTATTGTGTTTTTTAGTGGGAGTTATAATCTAGTAAGAATTTCTGATTATCAGGGGGGTTATTGATTAGTGTGGGGAATGTTTGGTCTTTTTATGACTTGGGTGGTTACTTGTTTAGCGGAAACAAATCGTGCTCCTTTTGATTTAGCTGAGGGAGAATCAGAATTAGTGTCAGGCTTTAATATTGAGTATGGTTCTTATGGGTTTGCAATATTATTTATGTCTGAGTATGGGAATATTATTTTTATGAGTTTAGTAAGTTCAATTTTATTTTTTTCTAGTATTGGCTTTTTTTTTTCTTTTGCTTTATTGTTAATATATTTATTTTTGGTAATTCGGGGCACGTTGGTCCGATATCGTTATGATTTATTAATGATAATAGCATGAAAATTTATTTTACCTGTGAGAATTTTAATTTTTTACTTGTATTTTATATGTAAGGTGTTATATTTTTATTTTGTTTGTGTCAGAATTAGAAAGACATTTAGAAAATTTCTTTTTTATATTTTCAAAATATATACTTAGTATAGTTAAAATGTCATTTTATTAACGATAGTAAAAGAAAAAATGAAAAGTATAAAATGGTTAGGAGTTGGCCTATTATAATGAAAGGGGGTTCTACTGGGCATGCTCCAATATAGGTTAAGAGAAGAAAAATATTTACAAAAATTCAAAATATAAGTTTTTTAATGGGGTTTATTATGTTTGATTTAAATTTTGGCTTTGAGGTGAATGGGAGAATTATTAGGATTAAGATGGATAAAACTAGGGCAATTACTCCACCTAGTTTATTAGGGATTGAACGTAGGATAGCATAGGCAAATAGGAAGTATCATTCTGGTTGGATGTGAGGTGGTGTAATTAAAGGATTAGCTATGAGAAAGTTTTCTGGGTCAGAAAATATGTATGGGGAAATAAGGGCCACTGTAATTATTGTTGTTATTACTAGTATTAAGCCTAAAATGTCTTTTAATGAAAAGTATGGATGAAAGGGAATTTTGTCAATGTTTAATGAAACTCCTAAGGGGTTTGATGACCCTGTTTCATGAAGAAGAGAAATGTGAATTATTATTATCCCTAGTAGAATAAAAGGGAAAAGGAAATGGAGGGTAAAAAATCGAGTTAAGGTTGGGTTATCTACGGAAAACCCACCTCAAAGTCATTGAGTGATTGTTGGGCCAATATAGGGGATAGCGGATAATAGGTTGGTAATTACTGTTGCACCTCAAAATGATATTTGTCCTCATGGTAATACATAGCCTAAGAAAGCTGTTGCTATAAGAATAAATACAATTAAGACTCCTGATAATCAAGGTCCTTTTAATAAAAATGAGGAGTAGTATAAGCCTCGGCCAATGTGGGTGTATATTATAATGAAAAAAAACGAAGCAGTATTGGCATGTAAGGAACGAATTATTCAACCTAGGTTGACGTCTCGGGTAATGTGAGAGACACTTGAAAAAGCTAAGGAGATGTCACTAGAAAAATGTATTGCTAAAAAAATTCCTGTAATGAGTTGGGTTACTAAACAGAAGGATAACAAGGAGCCTATGTTTCATAAATATGAAATGTTGGATGGAGCTGGTAGGTCAATTAGAGTTGAATTGATAATTTTTAAAAGAGTATGGCTTTTCCGGGTTAACATTAGTTTGATTTAAGAGGAGTTATTGAAGATTTAATAATTAATATAATTGCAATTAGAGAAATTAGTAAATAAATTAGTGTAAAAATTATTATTGTTATTGTCTCTATATTAAATAAGTTTGTTATGTCTAGGTTAAATTTGTTTCTAATGAGTTTATTTTCTATTTTTAAAAAGGGTAATAAAAAGATTGTTATAAACAAAGGTAATTTTTTAAAAATAAATTTTTTGTTTGGGGTTAATCTTGTAATGTATAGAAAGAGAACTAACAATCCTCCGAGTATTAATAATATAATAATTAGTGGAAGTCATGAAGATTTTATGATTATATATATAATAATTCTTATATATATAGTGGTTAGTATTATGATTATAATTATTGAAATAGGGTGTAATGATGAAATGAATCTTATAGATGAAATTAAAATTAGTTTAATATCAGAAAATATTATAAGTAAATATTTAAATTTTGGGGGTTTAAGCTGAGAAATCTTTTCTGAGGTTATAAGATGAATCATTTAAGGTTTACAAAACCTTTGTTTTTTTTAAACTATTATAACTATAATAACTGATGTTAATAGTTGGAATTTTAATTTATTTTTCTGGATTGTTAAGAATTTTGTTTAATCGAAAGCATATTTTGATTTTGTTGTTGTGTTTAGAGTATATATATCTTGGTGTGTTATTTAATATTTTTTTGCTAATATGCTTTTATTTTTATTTTGTTAATATTATTATGTTTTTAATCTTTGTTGTATGTGAGGCTGGAATGGGTTTAAGAATTTTAGTTGCTAGTGTATATTTTTATGGAAATGATAAAATTAGATCAATGGTTTTGCTTAAATGTTAATATTATTGTTTGGCTTATTATGGATTTTAGGTATATATATATATTATAGTTATGTTGAAATTATTATACTATTGTTTTTTTTTTCGTTGTTGTTTTTTTTGCAGATAGATTGAAGTATAGTAATTTTGGATATTGGGAGATTTTTAGGGGTAGATAATATAAGCTTTTTGTTAATTCAATTAAGCGTATGAGTCTCGATTTTGATATATTTAGCAAGTATAAATGTAAAAGTGTATTGTGAAAAAATGTTTAGTTTTTATATTTTATTAATGGCTGCTTTATTAACTCTATGTTTTTTTATTATAAACTTAATAGGTTTTTATTTATTTTTTGAAAGTGTTTTATTTCCTATTGTTATACTAATTGTTGGTTGGGGGTCCCAGCCGGAGCGGCTTCAAGCAGGCTTATATATATTGTTTTATACTTTATTTGGGTCTTTACCACTGTTAGTATTTTTTTTATTGAAAATAGATTCTTTAAGAATTTATTTTTTAGTATGAGATACTAATTCTGGAAGTTTAGTTTTATTTTTTATAGGCTTAATGGCATTTCTAGTAAAAATGCCAATATTTTTAGTTCATATATGATTGCCTAAAGCTCATGTTGAGGCACCAGTTGCGGGTTCAATGGTTTTGGCAGGAGTTTTGTTAAAATTAGGAATTTATGGGATATTGCGAGTAAAAATTTTTTTAATTAAGGAAATTTTGTTATATGGGCATTATTTTATAAGTATTACTTTGATTGGGGGAGTTGTTATTAGTTTAATTTGTTTATGCCAAGTAGATTTAAAGGCGTTAATTGCCTACTCTTCTGTATGTCATATAGGTATAGCATTAGGGGGAATTTTATGCTTAAATGGATGGGGCTTAGGAGGAAATTTACTTATAATACTTGGTCATGGTTTATGCTCATCAGGTTTATTTTGTTTAGCTAATATATTTTATGAACGGTTTTTTACTCGTAGAATGATTCTTTTGAAGGGGATAGGAATTTTTTTTCCTTTTTTGGCATTATGATGGTTTTTATTTTGTATTGTTAATATAGCAGCCCCTCCTTCAATAAATTTAGGAGGAGAGATTTTTTTACTTGGGAGAATTTTAAAATGAAGTTTTTTATCTTTTATTCCATTAGGTTTAATGTCTTTTTTAAGTGCAGCTTACTCTTTGTATATATTTAGTTATTTAAATCATGGGAAGGGGTGAGTTGCCTATGGAGTTTATTTAGTAAATATCCGTGAAATGCTATTAATGTTATTCCATTTTATTCCTTTAGTTTTTTGAGTTTTTAAAATGGAATTTTTTTTAATATGATTCTACTTAGTTAGTTTTGAAACTAAAATGTTAAATTGTGGATTTAAAGATGAAATAAAGTCACTAAGTAATATTTTTTCAATGAAGTATTTATTTTTTTTTATTGAGTTTGGTAATATTTTTTTTTGGTTTGGGATTTTTATGAAAAATAAAAATTTTGTTAATTGAGTATTATATTTATTCTTATTTTAATTTTGAAATTAAATTTTATTTTTTATTTGATTGGATGAGATTATTGTTTATAAGAGTGGTATTATTTATTTCTAGCATGGTTTTAATATATAGAAATGATTATATAATGGGAGAAAAATATAAAAATTGTTTTTGTTATGGTGTGTTATTGTTTGTTGGTTCAATGTTATTAATAATTGTAAGACCAAATTTATTGATAATTTTGTTGGGTTGGGATGGGTTAGGCTTAGTATCTTACTGTTTAGTAATTTTTTATAATAATTATACATCTGATAGAGCAGGGATAATTACTGTTTTAAGAAATCGAATTGGGGATGTGATAATCTTATTAGTTATAGTAATGTTAGTAAATTTTGGAAGCTGAGATTTTTTAATTTTTAATAAAATTTTTTTACTAAGCGGTGTAATATTGATTGTAGCGGGAATAACTAAGAGAGCTCAAATTCCGTTTTCGGCTTGGTTACCTGCGGCAATGGCTGCCCCAACCCCTGTTTCATCTTTGGTTCATTCTTCAACCTTAGTTACTGCGGGTGTGTATTTATTAATTCGGCTAGAGTTATTATTTCAAATTAATTTATTTACAAGATTTTTGTTATATATTTCATTAATAACAATAGTTATAGCTGGGGTAGGAGCAATACTGGAAATAGATTTAAAAAAAATTATTGCTTTATCAACTTTAAGACAGTTAGGATTAATAATATTAATTTTAGCAGTTGGGATAGTTGAGTTATCTTTTTTTCATTTGTTAACACATGCTCTTTTTAAAGCAATGTTATTTTTATGTGCTGGTTTTATAATTCACAGAAGTCTAGGGGGGCAAGATATTCGATTTATAGGGGGTTTTTATATAATAAATCCTTTAATTGGAGTGTCCTTTAGATTAGCTAATATATCATTATTTGGGGTTCCTTTTTTAAGAGGATTTTACTCCAAAGATATAATTTTGGAAGAAATTTATAATACTGAAGGAAATTGTTTTGTAGTTTATTTGCTAATTATTGCGACAGTATGCACTTGTGTTTATTCATTACGAGTAATATATTATTCAATATGAAAGGGAGGCATTAAAATAGTAAGTTTCTCTTATCATTGATCCTTTTTTATAGAAGTTCCTATTTTTGTTATGGGGTTAATGGTGATTTTATTTGGGTGTATAATGAGATGGATTTTATTTCCAAATTATGAATTTAGTTTAACGTTATTTAAATTAAAGTTAATTAACATAATAATTATTATTTCAGGATGTTGATTGTTTTACACATTTTATTTTGGGAAGGTGGGCATTTTAAATTTTAAATTTATAAATAATTATTTAGGCTCTATATGGTTTATATCAAATATTTCAGGCAGAAGCAGTGTTCGAAATTTAATTTATGGAGTTAATTATTATAAATTAGATAATGGTTGGTTAGAAGAAATTGGGCCTCAAGGTTTGTATAAAATAATTTTAGACTTGAGAAAGTTTGTTAATTGAATTCAAAAAAGTGAGTTAAAAAACTTATTTTTTTTTGTAGTTATTATTTTACTTGTGTTTAATTATTCTTATAGTTTAAGTTTTAAAATATAATATTGAAAATATTAAGATATTTTTTAAGAGTATTTTTAGCAGGAGCTTTTTAACAATGAAAATGTTACGTGTTTTATACACTACAAAAATAAAGACCAAATGAGGTTCATTAAAGTTGGGTTAGCAGCCCAGTTTGTGGTCTTAATAGGAAATGTCATTTTATTCATTAACAGTGAATAGCCGCTGTTTTGGCTTCTATTAATAAGAATGGGGGGGGGTCCAAGGGATCAGGCCGAAACTGATTGCAGATTGCTTCATTCTTAGAATAGGCGAAGGCAATTTCTAATTGCAGGTTAGATTTTATTAGTATTTAAATACTACTCTAAGAAATTCATTTAATTATACCGTTTTTTCATTCATAGATTAATCCAATGAAGATAATTATAATAATTGTTGATATAAGGAGTAAGGAGATAGGCTCTGTGGTATGGTTGATTAGAGGAAAAGGTAACAGAATGATGATTTCAATATCAAAAATAATGAAGATAATAGAAATTATGAAAAATCGAATTGAAAATGGAGAGCGAGATAGGGAAAAGGGGTCAAATCCACATTCAAATGGGGAGTTTTTTTCTTTTTTTAAAAAAGTTTTTTTTTTAATTATATTTGATAAAATTATTAAAGCTAATGGAATAAAAATAGAAATTATAATAAATTTGATTATTTTATTTTTAAAAAACTCTCTAATTGGAAGTTAGATGTACTTGGTATACTAATAAAATTAAAATACTCATCAGTATACAAATGTGTAAAGGAATAATCATACAACATCTACAAAGTGTCAGTATCAAGCAGCTGCTTCAAATCCAAAATGATGATGATTAGAGATTTGGTTTAGAAAAATTCGAATTAATGTAACAAGGAGAAAGGATGTTCCAATTAAGACATGGAGTCCGTGAAAACCTGTTGCTATGAAAAATGTAGATCCAAAAATTGCATCTGAGATTCTAAATGGAGCCTGGGTATATTCCCAAAGTTGAAGTGAAGTAAATAGGATTCCTAAGCCAACTGTTATCAAGAGGGAGTTGAATGCTGCGTTGTATTTGCTATTAATAATTCTATGATGGGATCAAGTAACAGAGATTCCGGATGAGAGAAGAATTGTTGTATTGAGTAATGGAATTCTAAATGGATTAAATGGTTGGATTCCTATTGGAGGTCATTGTGAACCAATTTCAATATTAGGTGATAAACTTCTATGGAAAAAGGCTCAAAAGAATGAAATAAAGAAAAAAATTTCTGAAATAATAAATAAGGCTATTCCCCATTTTATATTGAAAGTTACAATTTTTGTGTGGTTACCCTGAAGTGATGCCTCTCGTGAAATATCACGTCATCATTGAATTATTGTTAGGATAGAGATTAAAGAAGCTAATAAAATGGTAATGTATTTTTGGTTATGTATTATATTAAGTAATCCTGTTATAAAGGTTAGTCCTGCGATTGAACCTGTAATTGGTCAAGGTCTTTTATCAACAATGTGAAAAGGTTGGGTTATCATTAGTTAAGTTCATTTAGGTATAGGGAGGTAAGGGTAATAAATACATATCTTTGAATTATAGCTACAGCTATTTCTAATGTTAATAGAGCTATTATTACTGGGAAAATTAATATGTTAATGTGGGGCATATTTTCTATAATATTTCTAAGTAAACATAAAAGTAGATGACCTGAAATTATATTGGCGGTTAAACGAACTGAAAGTGTCAATGGACGAATTATATTTCTAATTGTTTCAATTAATACTATAAATATTGATAATATTATTGGTGTTCCTGTTGGGACTAAGTGTGAAAATATGTGATTGGTTTGATTAATTCAACCGTATAATATAAATGTTAATCATAGGGGTAAAGCTATGAATGAAGTAAGATTGATATGACTTGTTGCAGTAAAAATGTAGGGGAATAACCCTATAAAATTATTTGCTAGAATAAATCAAAATAAAGAAATGAAAATGAAAATAAATTTTTTTTTATTGTTAGAGAATAATGTGGATAATTCTGTAAATAAAGTTTTAGTGATTATTAACCAAAAAAAATGTAGTCGGGATGGGACTAGTCAGTATTGTATTGGGATAAAGATAATGATGATTAATAGTGAGATCCAGTTAGAAAGAAAAGAATTTGATGTTGTAGGATCAAAAATTGAGAATAGGTTAGTTATCATTTTCAATTTTTTTCAAAAGAATTAAATGAAAGTTGTGTTTTTTTTACTTTCTGGAAAAAAGTAAAGTATATGATGATTAATGTTGTTGTTAAAATTAGTAAAATAATTAGAAATAGAATGTTTCAATTTATTGGGAATAGTTGTGGTATTAAAAAACACAGTAGTAATTTAAGAATGACAATCTTATGTTATATTTTAACTAGTTTTTTCATTGAAAGTATTCGTTTACTATAGAGTGGTTTAAGAGACCATTGCTTTCTTTTCAGCCATTCAATGAGATTGATTTAATTCAGTTAAGAAAATTACTTAAAGATGTGATTTCTATTGAAATTGGTATGAATCTGTGATTTGCTCCACAAATTTCTGAGCATTGACCGTAGTAAATTCCTGGGCGGTTTGCTAAAGTTGAAATTTGATTCAACCGCCCAGGAACTGCATCTATTTTTACACCTAACGAAGGAATTGTTCATGAGTGAATTACATCAGCTGATGTAATTAACAAACGTATATTTGTGTTAAATGGAATAATGATTCGATTATCAACATCAAGGAGACGGAATTCATTTTCTTTTAAAATATTTGTTGGGATTATAAATGAATCAAATTCGACATTAAAGTCAGGAAATTCATAAGATCAGTACCATTGATGTCCAATGACCTTGGTAGTTATTGATGGGAAAAATGATTCTTCTATTAAGTATAAGAGACGTAGAGAAGGTAGAGCAATGTAAATTAGGATTACAGCTGGGATAATTGTTCATAAAGTTTCAATTTCTTGTCCTTCTATTAAAAATCGGCTTCTAAATAAGTTTGAAATGATATTGATAATTATATATAAGGTAATGATTGTGATTAAAATAATTACTGTTATTGAATGGTCATGGAAAAAGATGAGTTGTTCTATGATTGGGGAATTTCTGTTAGGGAATGATAGGTTAGATCAGGTTATCATTGGTTTACTTAATAAGAATATTAATTTGGTTAAATGTATGCTCGGAAGGAGGGAAATTTAGTTGTCACTCAATTGATGAAGAAGAAAATTGTGATAGAATTATTTGCCGGTTAGAAATTATAGCTTCTCATATGATAAAAATGAAAATTAGTACTCTAATAAAAGAGATAATTGATCCTAACGATGAAATAATATTTCATTTAGTAAAAAAATCTGGATAATCCGAATATCGTCGAGGTATGCCTGATAAACCTAAGAAATGTTGCGGGAAGAATGTTAAATTAACACCTAGGAATATTGTAAAAAAGTGAATTTTTAGTAAAATTGAGTTGAAAGTTCAGCCGAAAAATATTGGAAATCAGTGGGTAATTCCTGCTAAGATAGCGAATACGGCACCTATGGATAGGACATAGTGAAAATGTGCTACTACGTAATATGTATCATGAAGAATAATGTCAATAGATGAATTAGCTAAAATAATTCCTGTTAAACCTCCAATTGTAAATAAAAATACAAACCCTAAAGCTCATAAAAGAGGTGTATCATATTGAACACGAACACCGTGTAAAGTTGCTAATCAGCTAAAAATTTTAATTCCTGTTGGAACAGCAATAATTATTGTTGCTGCTGTAAAGTATGCGCGTGTGTCTACATCTATTCCTACAGTAAATATATGATGCGCTCATACAATAAATCCTAGTAATCCAATTGCCAGTATTGCATAGATTATCCCAAGAGTTCCGAAAGGTTCTTTTTTACCTGTTTGGAAACAAATAATATGTGAAATTATCCCAAAACCTGGTAAAATAAGAATATAAACCTCTGGGTGGCCAAAAAATCAAAATAAATGTTGGTATAAGATTGGATCACCCCCTCCTGCTGGGTCAAAGAAGGACGTATTGAAGTTTCGATCAGTTAAAAGTATTGTAATTGCTCCGGCAAGGACTGGTAGGGATAGTAATAATAAAATTGTAGTAACAAATACTGATCATAAAAATAGAGGAATTCGTTCAAGTGTTATTCCTTTTGGGCGTATATTTATGATGGTAGTGATAAAGTTAATTGAACCTAAAATTGATGAGACTCCCGCTAAGTGAAGGCTAAAAATTGCTATATCAACAGCTATTCCTGAATGGGAGATATTGGAGGCTAAAGGTGGATAAACTGTCCAACCAGTTCCGGCACCTCTTTCAACTATTGAAGAGGACATAAGTAATAAAAGAGATGGAGGCAGTAATCAAAATCTTATATTATTTATTCGTGGAAAGGCCATATCTGGAGTTCCTAGTATAATTGGGATAAGTCAGTTTCCAAATCCTCCAATTATGATAGGCATTACTATGAAAAAAATTATGATAAAAGCATGTGCTGTTACAATTACATTATAAATTTGATCATCATTAATTATAGAACCAGGCTGACCTAATTCTATTCGAATTAATATTCTTAATGATATTCCTGCCATTATTGCCCATGCTCCAAATAATAAATATATAGTACCAATGTCTTTATGATTAGTTGAGTATATTCATCGCGGTAAAATGGCTGATTAAGGTGATAAATTGTAAATTTATTTATGAATAATTTCTTTTACTGGTCTTATAGTTAAATTAATATTAAATTGCAAGTTTAAAGATGATTGAAAATCTAAGACTTAATTTATTTATTTTATTGTATACTTTGAAGGTATATAGTTTTTTTAACTTAAAGTCTTATATTATTGGAATTAGGAAAAAAATAAAAATTAAATTTGTGATTAAGTAAAGATTTAGTTTGTTAAAACTTTTTGTATTTCATATATTAAAATTAAATCTTTTTAAAAGGATGGGGTAGATTATCCGTGTATAAAAGTATAAATTTACTAAGGAAGATGAAATTAGTGGGATAATTAGAATTGATATTTTATTTAAAATAATTATTTTTAAGGTTATTCATTTTATAAAAAACCCTATTATAGGGGGTAACCCCCCTAAAGATAAAAGAATAACAATTAAGTAAAGAGAATCAATTTTGTTAAGATTTTTAATTTGAAAAACAAAGTTTATGTTAAATTGAAATATGGTTTTAATAATTATCCCTATGATAATAGAATAAATAAGGAGATATAAAATTCATAAGTTATTTATAAGAATTAAACTTAGTATCCAAGCTATATGAGTAATTGAAGAAAAAGCTAGAAGTTTTCGAAATGATGTTTGATTAAACCCTCCAAGTCTGCCAAAAATTGTTCTGCATAAAATTGTTAAAAAAATTATTTTTCTAAAAAATAAAGAAATAACATAGAATGGAATTATTTTTTGGATAGTTGTTAAAAGGAAAAAAGAAGTTAGGTTGATCCCCTCCGAAATTTGGGGGAATCAGCTATGAAACGGGGCTGCTCCTAATTTTAAGAGTATTGTGCATGTAAAGAGTTCTTTTATATATATAAATAAGGTGTTGTTTATTAAAAAAATTGTTATAATAAAAATAAATAGTGAGGAAGCTAATGCTTGAATAATAAAATAAATTACTGTTCTATTAATAGATAAGGTCGTCTTTGAATTTAAAACAGGAATAAATCTTATTATATTAATTTCTAGACATATTCAGAGAAAAATTAAAGAGGAAGAAGAGAAGGCTATTAAAATTGATAAAATTATAACCCATAATAATATGATATATGAAATTTTTATTAATAAAGGACAATAATCATATTTGGGGTATGAACCCACTAGCTTTTTTAGCTTACTTTATA